GTAATCATAGGAACTGAGTTGGAGACATGAAAAAGTAAGAACTCAAGGGGGGCAAGGTCCCGTTGAGTTCTTACTCTTCCAATCCAACGAGATTTTGCTTCATTTCCAATCCAACGAGATTTTGCTTCATTCCCTAACAAAAAAGTGCGAAGTTCATCCAATCAGCATAGCATATGATTTGTATAAAAGAAAGATGGGCCTTTTGATCTGATGTTTCAACCTACTCCATTCCATTTTTTTCTGATGATTTCGAATTAGATTGAGAATATCTCTTCCTCCATAGTTTCAATTCTTGCGAAGGTAGAAGAAAGAAGAAGTCCGTCGATTTTCTTTTCTAGATAACAGAATCTCAATTCCTGTAGATGAGAGATCATGCAAATCCTTTCTATACTATTCTATACTAATCGAATCTTACTCTATTTCTATTTCGTTTATTATCTCATCAAAGTTTCCCTTTTTGACTCTTTGATAAGTTGCGGGAAGAAGTTCTATTTACTAATGGAGTTACTTCACCCCCCCCCTTTTTTATTTTGCTTGCCCACTTCTTTTTATACATCTAAACAAAGTGGTTCCAATAACCCTAGAAAAAGCGAAAAATAGCACTCTTTGACGTAAGGAGATCAAGAATCCTTAGTCAAAAAGGTTGCAAATTCCTTTTTCCTTTTCTTGTGGCGAAGCTTAGAAAGACACGTAATCCCTCCTAGAATCAATTGTTCCCTTTATTTTATTTATCCCTTGCTTTAGATTCACTCCTACTTCTGTCTATTATTTTATTTCTTTTCCTTTTTTCGAGTAGACGAGAAAACCTTTGAGGTATTTCATAGGATTTACAATTTTACAATAGTGAGATAGTAATATCCCCCATTTGGATTGAAAAGGGGGAGTCAGGTTCAAGGCAAATAGTCTTATTCACAATATACCTACTCGTTTCTTATTTATGTCTATTTCTTATTTATGTCTAGCAGGGGAATACAAGTACTTCCCGGCATCTCGAAGAAAAATAGTCGAAAAAAAGGCTTCTTTTTTTTCTTTTTTACCATACAAGAATTGCATCGATCAACAGTATTTTGGCTCTGTTTACGAACTTTATGTTGTGCCTCTAAAAATTCATTTGGGACAATTGAACCTTCTCAAATTGTTTCTTTTTAAGAACCAAAAAGATTTGTGCCAGAATAACAGATGCCAAGAAGAACAAAAGGCCTTGGACACGGGATGGGTCTTGAAGTACTATTTCTGCGTCTCCCTGACCAAATCCACCTACATTCGGATTACTTGTTAATGGTTGATCAAGCTTAACAGATTCAGCTTCTGAAACAAGAAGTTCTAGTCCTGGAGGTATAATATCAACCTCTTGGTGTCCATCCGATGCAGCCACTATGGTTATTTCATATCCTCCCTTTTCTTTACGTATGATTTTGCTTATTGTACCTCCAGCTGTAGCATTATAGACTGTATTGTTACTCTTGGTCCCATCAGGATAAATCTGGCCTCTTCCCCTGTTCCCGCCTACATATATAGGATATTTTAAGAAGTGAACATCTTTTTTAGTTGTGGGGTCGGGGGAAAGGATAGGAAAGGTGATTTCACTATATTTTTGACCAGGAACAGGACCTATCACAAGAATATTTTTTTGAGTGGGGCGATAACTCTGAAAAGACAGATTGCCCATCTTGTCTTTCATCTCGGGAGAAATACGCTCGAGGGGAGCTAATTCGAATCCCTCAGGTAGAATAAGAACAGCCCCCACATTCAAAGATCCCTTTTTTCCATTAGCAAGAACTTGTTTCAGTTGCATATCATAAGGGATTCTAACAACTGCCTCAAATACAGTATCGGGAAGTACCGCTTGTGGAACCTCAATATCCACGGGCTTATTAGCTAAATGGCAATTGGCACAGACAATACGCCCAGTCGCTTCTCGTGGATTTTCATAGCCCTGCTGCGCAAAAATGGGATATGCATATGAAGTAGATGTCTGAGTGATTACATAAATCATGATAGATAGAGAAATCATGATAGATAGAGAAATGGATCGAGTCATCTGTTCCTTTATCCAAGAAAGGGTATTTCTATTTTGCATGGTCCAATCATTGAGCACGAAAATTTCTACAATAGAGTGGGTAGGTTGCTAGTATAGTTCCCTATCTCTGATTCTGTTATTGTTATTGTACTGGAATTATTTTACTGTAATACAGGAGGATTTTCCTAGATGGGTAGAAATAGAAAAAAGTTAGTAAGATTTTGCATGGTTTGTTTCTGTAAGAAGTAACAAACATTCTAATTGGGTTAATATCCGTGTATTGTTTTTTAGTCATTCATTGAATGATAAATCACTACAAGTGACGAAGATACGCTATTTAAATAATGGAAGATCCAATATTTCAAAATTGTATCTAGAATGACTGGAAAAGTGGAAACAAGAACCGCTAGAATTTGATCGTTATGATCAAATCCAAAATCTTTGTAGACAGAGCCAATCATGAGTTCCCATCCATGGGGCGAGTGGAATCCGATACAAAAATCGGTTAATAAAATAATAGAAAAGGCTTTTATTGTGTCGCTTAAGTTATAGAGGAATTCCTGAACCCGAAAATTTAGAATGACAAGTTCTTCATTACCTAGAATCGAATAGCCGCTTAGAATAGCGAAACATATTATATTTGTTGCGAAGTGTAATATGCTATGGATATGATTCTCATTATCCATTTTGACCAATTGTATCATTTCTTTGTGGATTCCTATACGAAGCTTTTCTATATGTGTTTCCGGGTACTCCTTTATCATTTCGTCCAAAAGGAATAGTTCCTCTAATTCTATGAATTTTTCTAGAACATTCTTTTCTTGAATATTATTCAAGAAAGTTTCGGATTGTTTCGTATTCCACCAATTTGTAACGCAAGATTCCAGACTTTTTTGAACTAAGAGATCGATCCACCAGGGCAAAAAAACTATAGATGCAAGATATGGGAGGTTAGTGAATGTTTTTTTTTGGGGCATTTTTAATCTGTGAATTGCGAATGAAACCACCCCATTCGTCGAATCTAGCCAATCTGCTATTTCTATGAAATATCAGTTCGATAACAAGGTATCGAACCTATACCTAACTTATGAATTTCCTTTTTTTATGTTTATCCTTGAATATAGAAATAGGATAAGGTTCCGCGTCGAAGTGGAATGAAGAACTAAAAAAAGATTGTTTCCTGATATCTCAATTGGTCAAATTCGAAGCAATTGCATCCTTTCGATGAATGCCCGAAAGAACCACTTCAAGTCATAATATTAGGACTTGGATACAAAAGAAAACCCTTAGCTTGGATCCATTATTTCGAAAAGTTTCGCCAGCTGTGCTTAGTCTGGAATAGTTGAGGGAAATTTATAAAAAATATGGATGTGATGATGAAATCAAAAACGCGTGGCAAAACCAGAGAAAAATGCTAGTTATAAATGATCCAATCATTTGAGAATCCAGGAGTAAAACAAAAGAAGGGAAAAGAAACACCAAGTGACAAAAGAAAAGAGAGGTCATTGAATATGATCCATCAGTTCAGTATGGAATCTATCAATCCAAAATATCGGAACCAAAACGATGAATTATGTATTCTGAAATGTTCTGATCCATTTGATGAATCTAGACTTATTAGTAGTAGATTCGATTTGTTCTTTGTTTGTTACTAATTAGTACAAAACAATTGCGTTTATTTCCATACAGATAAAAAATCGTTTTGTTTTGGTGGACAAAAACCACTTTGTTTTCTGGTTGTTCCCTAGAATCTACATTTCCCTTTGCTCGAATGCGCGTTCTGAACAAGCTTCAGTGACAATAAATAAAATAGAAAAAAAGAGGATTTCTGAGTGCCTTTTCCAATGCGGAGTTCAGTTCATTTCAAAATACTTCAATCGGTACACGCAAGAAATAGGCCAATTCCGCAGCTTTTTGTTCCATTTCTCTTGGAGTCAAATTCTCCTCACTCTGAGTCAAAGGAACGGCACCTTGTCCTCGAATTTCCATATAAAGGACACGACGAGGAAAAAGACCTTCTTTAACCTCGATTCTAATCGACTGGACATCTCTCATAAGGAATCGAAGGAGGATACGACGATTTTTTCCAGGAAATCCCCAACGAAAAATAGACACTATTCCTTCTTTTCTATCGAATCGATCATAACCACTACCTACATTCCACGAAATTGTGCACGACAAATAGGTGCTAATGAAAAGACCCGCGATCCCATAGAACGACATCACGAGCCCTTGTGGAAAAAAAAAGATTTGCTGAGATGGAAAGAAGGATATCAGATTCCGACCAAGATAACTAGAAGTTCCAACCAATAAAAATCCTAATGACCCTAAAAGAAGGATACAGGCCCAGCAGAAATTACTTGTTTTTCGAGACCCCGCTATAAGTTTTATCCCTATACGTTCTGATCGCCAGTTCATACTAGATCCAGTTTATTTTTATTGTTTATTGGAATTGAGAGAATAACCCAAATGCATTTTTACTTTCCTTTTTTTGTTCCCAAAGTAACTCTCATCAACTAGCACGATTATCGATTATTATGTGAACCTTTAGGAGTCATTCATCCAATTGATTAGATAAGATCTAAAAAAAGCATCTGCTTCATCAGATCTCACTATGTATATTTATATTTCTGCATACATATAGATACCTCGAGTTTTGGTTTCAGACATCTGCGGATCGATTTGAAATTGAAACTAGCTCTACTGAAAATGAAATGAATGCTTTTATCCACAGATCACGGTTCCACACACATAAGAAAGAGAAGAGCTCTTAGGTATGTGTTCGGAAGAAGCCGTATCTTTTACCATATTCCACAAATCGATATTATGATCAAGTGCAGGTCTTGAAAGAAATCGATGTTCCATCGGATCTAGAGAATCTTGTTTTTTTGAAGATGAAGAGAGAAAGAAGCCATTGCCATTGCCGGAACTACTAGGCCCACTAAAGGCACAAAAAGAGAGGGTAAGTTGAAAATTGTCA